TCTGACCCCACCCTAGATATCTACAAGCATTGACTTTCTATTTCAAACATGGCCTGACCCGTCCTGATCTATTGATTTGAAAATAGTGAAAATACCTTTACTCCTATATCAGGTTTCGCATGTCTTGTACTTATGTTCGAAAGAAATCATGCATTATACCATATTCCACTGTGCAATAAATAGATATCCGTGTTATGATTCAATCAAGTCTAAGTCGTGAAAAATGGGACTTGGCCTAAACAATCTTGTTTTTTTGAACATGAAGAAATAAAGAAGCCATTGCAATTGCCGGAAATACTAGGCCTACGAAAGGCACAAAAAAAGAGGGAAAGTTTATATCTGTCATAGAATGGGTACCTCGATTTACTATTTGTACCTGTTTGTTATATTGTTCTAAAATCATCTTAACTTAATTATAGAATTCGAATTCTATATAATTATACTAATTATATCTAAGTGAGTATAGTATATACTAAGTTCAAGAAATGTAGAACTAACTTAATTAGCCTTCGCCATAAAAAATATATGTTTGATAATCAACTTTTTTATTCTTCACCGTTATTCTATTATAATGGATTCTTTATCATTTTGACTTTGATTGATTACGATAACTAACTACTTTATTTTGTCACAAATAAAAGAAATAATTGACCTTACTGCTCGATCGAATTTTTATTCAAAGGAAAGAAAGCGTGCAACTGAAATAACTCACTTAGAGCGCCTTTTAAAAGATTACGTGGTACAATTGGATCAAATAAACCCTTATCGAATAAATATTCAGCTTCTTGTGAACCCTCAGGTACTGTTGTATTCAATGTTTCTTCAATTACTCTTTTACCCGCAAATGCAATGTAGGCGTTGGGTTCGGAAATAATGATATCTCCCAACATACCAAAACTCGCTGTCACCCCTCCAGTAGTAGGGGATGTAAGAATTGATACATAGAATAACTTTTTATTTGATTGATAATCAAATAAAGCCGACGAAATTTTAGCCATTTGCATCAAGCTCAAACTTCCTTCTTGCATGCGTGCCCCGCCGGAAGCACATACTATAATAAGGGGTAGATTTTGATTGGTAGCATACTCAATCAAACGAGTTATTTTCTCTCCTACTACAGATCCCATACTACCTCCCATAAACCGAAAATCCATAACACCTATTGCTACGGGAATGTAATTTAGTTGACCTATACCTGTTTGAACGGCTTCGGTTAACCCCGTCTCTTTTTGATAAGAATTAATACGATCTTTATAGGGTTCCTCCTCCGAATGAAATTCAATGGGATCCGTTGAGACCATGTCTTCATCCATAGGAGCCCAAGTACCTGGATCAATCGAGAGTTCGATTCTCTCTGAACTACTCATTTTCAAATGATATCCGCATTCATCACAAATGCTCATTTTTGACTTCAACAATTTCTTATAATTTAATTCATAACAATTTTCACATTGAATCCATAAATTCCTGTATTTTTTAGTGACCTCAAGATTCTTATCCCTACTATTTGTCTTAGTGGTCGTCTTATTTTCATCAAAAATGTAATTCTCACTGTAATTGTCACTATCACTTAAAACAGAATTATCAATACACATTTTAGAATGAAGATAACTGTCAATACAACTATTAATGTGATTATTCAAACTAGATTTAGTATCGTACATGTAAAGGTCATAACGGGTATCGTCACTTTTCGATCCATTCCCATAACTAGAATTCCAATAATTCAAATTTTTTTTGTGGAGTGAACTACAAAAAGAATGATCATTTTCAATATCAAAATAAATGGAATAAGTTTCCCCCTTACTATCCCTAACTAAAAAAGTATCATCAGAGATAAAATTTCGAATGTCCCTGATACCGAATAAAAGATCAAAATTGCTGTAACGAGAACCATTACTCCAACTATGAATTTTTTTTTCTGTATAATCTAGACTCGTATTTTCACTGCTACTGGTATTGTCAATAGGATCAAGACTGCCCGTTGATTTATTTAGCCCACACCTATGTTCGAACTCCTCCTTAGACAACATCGAATTAAACCACCATTTTTCCATAGAGCTTTCTTGCCCCCTATTTGCATGAAAAAAAAGATGAATAGTCATTCGATGAAAAGTCATTTGAAATTTTCATTTACTAAAAAAAAGCACTCGGATTTTTTTTGAAAAAAAAAATGGGTGAGAAATATAGGGTAGAATTTTTTTCGTAATATAAAAAAAACGGAAGAAAAGGACAATATACAGGATGGGTGAGCTCTTATACTTGACTCATTATCCGCGGTCCTAAGCTACAGGATATATATAAGAATACACCAATCCTAGAGATCCATAGGATTAATTGTGGATCCAGCGCAACCAAAGAAACTTTTGAGTTTTTTAGTTTTCGATTTTTTATTTAGGATTTTGCTTGTAGATCTTAGATCTATGCAAAACTTGTATTCGGCCCAATCTTTTACTAAAAGTAAAAGGATTGAGCCGAGTTTAATTACAATTCAATTTAA